GTTTGTTAATAGAGTGTATGGAGAGAAATGTTTATGGGATTTTGACGAATCTAGAGGGATGCTTGTCTAAGGAAAATAAATTCCTTAAAGTGACAGTTTTCGATTAATTGGGGTCAATTGGTAGAATATATATTTGGGGAAAAGAAATCAGTTTCTGGAGGTGGAACTAAGACTGTGCAGCTGCCTCTTCTGCTTTGGGAGGGCCAGGGATGCTGCAGGGGGACAGTGTTAGGATCAACAAGGAGAGAGGGGATAGGAAGGAGGGCAGGGGGATTGATCTAGTACCAGGGAGACTATTCCACTGAACTGTGATTCCAGGGCTTGGGACAGAAGGTGGGGTTGGAAAGGTGGATTTTTGAAGGGGCCCTGAGACGTGTTTGTCTGTGATGTGGGTGTGGGTGTGGGTGTATATGTCCCGAAACCATGAAATCTATGTCCCCGTATGGTTCAGATTTATGAGGAATTAAAATTAGTAATATGACCCAGTTATATGTCCGTAGATCATTAAGTTCATGCCCTGCTTCCCCATTATGAGGGTGGAGAAGGTACATTAAGAGGCGCGCCAGGACGGAAATGCACCTGACCCCGGGCTACCCAGCCCAGCTGAGTCCGAGCATACCCCCAAAAAAAATCTTACTAAAGGCATGACACCACAGTTATGCCGCGGCATGGGCTGATTAGTCATTAATCCATCGTGATGTCTTATTTAAGGGGAACGAGTGGGCGATTTTAAGTTGATATGGCCCTGAAGCAAGAACCAGATGCCGTTTACGACCCAAGTTAGAAACCCCCAAGTTAAATGGGCCTGGGACAAGAAGAGGGGCACTGATTGGGCGGGTTGCTGGTTTCACGGAGGTAGCTAGATCAAGGGACACCAATTGGAGGGCGATAGTCGTATTGACAAGAATTAAACGTAATGTGATGGTGTATGCACGATTATTAAATTAATGTACTTACAGTTGATTAATCATATATAGTGCTTCTACATATGCATGTACTTACTATCTTGTATGTACGTCTATAATGTCATGTTATTAATACATTAACTTAATTTACTTGCTTAATATTCATGAGGACATTAATATAATGTACTATAATACATATATGTATGTTAATAATTAGTGGTACATAAATATATGCACGAATTACATAGGCCCGTTTTGTTCAAGGAGTAGTTTAATTAGAATCTCAGCTTTGGGTGTTGAGGGTGAGGCTTGGCGCCTTCTCCTTGAGTCTATGGGGAAGTTTATTATTCCCTTTGCCGGTTTACAAGACCGATGTAATGAATATACTACATGGACTCTTCATTTTAGAAGGTAGTTTTCTATAATACTAGTTAATGGTATAAAGATGAGGATAATTAGAAAGTATAGGACGGATGCTGTTTGGCCGATAATAATATAGGGGTGTTCTACTGGTTGCCCTCCAATTCATGTTAGCGTAAATAGAACTGCTACTAGAAGTCAGAATAGACATTGGCTGAGAGGACGGAATATTATGCTTCGTTGTTTAGATGTGTGAAGGATGGGCACGATAGCTAGAATTAGAATAGATATCACTAGGGCCAGTACCCCTCCAAGTTTATTTGGAATAGAGCGTAGGATTGCGTATGCAAAAAGAAAATATCATTCTGGTTTAATGTGTGGAGGGGTATTAAGGGGGTTAGCTGGGATGTAGTTGTCTGGATCTCCTAGGAGGTCTGGTGAGAATAAGACTAGTGTTGATAGAGCTGTAAGTATAATAAGGAATCCTAGAATGTCTTTAATAGTATAATATGGGTGGAATGGAATTATATCTGGATCTGATGGAATACCTGTTGGGTTGTTGGATCCTGTTTCGTGTAAGAATAGAAGGTGTACTATTACTAGAGCTGCTACGATAAAGGGAAGTAGAAAGTGAAAGGCAAAGAATCGAGTGAGAGTTGCTTTATCTACGGAGAAGCCACCTCAGATTCATTGGACTAAGTCTGTTCCGATGTAAGGGATAGCAGAGAGGAGATTAGTAATAACGGTAGCTCCTCAGAAAGATATTTGTCCCCATGGTAGGACGTAGCCTATAAATGCTGTAGCTATAACGGCGAAGAGGAGGAGAATGCCGATGTTTCATGTTTCTGTATATGTATATGATCCGTAATATAAACCTCGGCCTACATGAAGGTAAAGGCAAATGAAAAATATAGAGGCTCCATTGGCATGAAGATATCGTAGAAGCCAGCCATAGTTTACATCTCGGCAAATGTGAGTGACAGAATTAAATGCTGTAGCTGTATCGGATGTATAGTGTATTGCTAGAAAAACTCCTGTTAAGATTTGCACTCCTAAGCAAATTCCTAAGAGGGAACCGAAGTTTCATCATGATGATAGGCTTGAGGGAGCGGGCAGGTCTACGAATGAACTATTAATGATTTTTAGTAAGGGGTGAGTTTTTCGAATGTTGGTCATTAGTGTTCTTATAGTTGAAATACAACGGTGATTTTTCATGTCATTGGTCGTGGGTAAGTCCATGTAAGAATAATGATGACATATATTGTATTTGTTTTAAGTACTATTTTTGTCTTGAGCTTTGTAGGATTTTCTTCAAAGCCTTCTCCTATTTATGGAGGTCTGGGTTTAATTGTAAGTGGGGGTGCAGGATGTAGTATTGTTATAAGTTTTAATGGATCGTTTTTAGGGCTTATAGTATTTTTAATTTATTTAGGGGGTATATTAGTGGTATTTGGTTATACTACAGCAATAGCAACGGAGTTATACCCGGAAGTATGGGTGTCTAATAAGACAGTATTGAGTTCATTTGTTGTGGGGGTTATAATAGAGTTGGTTTTGGTTTTTGTTATGTTAGAGGGGGAGGAGTTGGGAGATATTTTTAAGTTTAATGGTTTAGGAGATTGAGTTATTTCTAGTGAAAATGATTTAAGTTTTATTAGCAAGGAGGTAATTGGTGTTGCAGGTTTATATAGTTATGGAGGCTGATTGGTAGTTGTAACTGGTTGATCTTTGTTAATTGCTGTTATGGTTATTATAGAAGTTACGCGTGGTGGATAAATAGGGAGAGGGCCAATAGAAGGGAGATTAGAAAAGATAGGAAGTAAAGTTTGATTAGTCCTTTTTGGTTGGATACTAGGGTAGAGAATTTTAGTTGGATTAGGGAGATTGTTTTAGGTAGAAAAATTTCTAGTCAGGTAAGATCGAGTAGTAGGGAAGCAGATTTTTGACTTATTGTTAGACTTGTTAGTGGTGGAAGGCGATGGATGACGGTAGGGAAATATCCGAGTAGGTTGGAGAATTTGAATATGTTGGAGGGAGTTTTAAATTTAAGGTTAAGTGCTGCTATGTTAAGTTCTATGGCTAGGATAAATCCGGTTAGGGTTACTATTAGGGCTGTAAATTTTAGGTAGGCAGGCATAGTTATTGGTAGAATGGTTATTGGAGGAATGTTTTTGGAGATTAGGAAGCCAGCAAAAATGCTTCCAATAAGTAGACGTTTAATGGCGTTTAGGAGTAGTGGATTATTTTCATTAATAATGATTAGGGAGGGAAGACGAGGTTGTCCTAGTAGGGCAAAGAAGATAATTCGAGTGCTGTATACTGCAGTCAGGGTGGTGGCGATTAGGGTTATGAGAAGGGCTCAGGCGTTGGTGTAGGAGGTGTTAGCTGCTTCAATGATGAGGTCTTTAGAATAAAAGCCTGTGAGGAATGGAGTGCCTGTTAGTGCTAGGCTTCCTACTGTTATGGCTGTTGAGGTAAAAGGTATTGTTTTATATAGGCCTCCTATTTTTCGGATATCTTGCTCATCTCCAAGGCTATGAATAATTGAGCCGGAACATATAAATAGTATTGCTTTGAAGAAGGCGTGTGTGCAGATATGTAAGAATGCTAGGTGTGGTTGGTTGATCCCGATGGTTACTATTATTAGTCCTAATTGGCTTGAGGTGGAAAAGGCGATGATTTTTTTAATATCGTTTTGGGTTAATGCACATATAGCTGTGAATAGAGTTGTGATTGCTCCTAAGCATAGAGCGATTGTTTGTGCTGTGTTATTATTTTCTATTAGGGGGTAGAATCGGATTAGAAGGAAGATACCAGCTACTACTATAGTGCTTGAGTGAAGTAGAGCTGAGACAGGAGTAGGGCCTTCTATGGCTGATGGAAGTCATGGGTGGAGGCCAAATTGGGCTGATTTTCCTGTGGCGGCTAGGAGCAGGCCTATAAGGGGTAGGGAGGTTGAGGTAAAGTTAAGTGAGAAGATTTGTTGTAGTTCTCATGTATTTATATAGGTTAGGAATCATGCTATCGATAGGATGAAGCCGATGTCTCCGATGCGATTGTATAGAATTGCTTGGAGGGCTGCTGTGTTAGCATCTGCTCGTCCGTATCATCATCCAATAAGAAGAAAAGATATGATACCTACTCCTTCTCAGCCAATGAAAAGTTGGAAAAGATTATTAGCTGTGACTAGGATTAATATTGTAATCAGAAATATCAATAAGTACTTGAAGAATCGATTGATGTTGGGGTCTGAGTGCATATATCATATTGAAAACTCTAGGATTGATCAAGTTACAAATAGTGCTACTGGTATAAATAGGACTGAGAAGAAGTCTAATTTAAAGCTAAGAGATAATTTTAGGGTTTGAATGGTTATTCAGTGTCAGTTAGAGATTATTATCTCTTCATTTGAATGGATAAATGCTATAGTTGGAATTATGCTAATGAAAAATGAGTATGAAACTATAGTTTTTACATAGCGGGGGAAACTAGGATGATTATGTGGATACATCATAGTTGATATAATAGGTAGAATTAAAATTGTGAGTGATAAGAGTATTGTAGATGAGACTAGGTTTATTACTTTGATTTGGAGTTGCACCAATTTTTTGGTTCCTAAGACCAACGGATAACTGTTATCCTTTAAAAGTATGAAAAAGCCGTGTTATTAGACACGGAGGCATGAGTTAGCAGTTCTTGCATACTTTTTCGGTAAGCAAGAAGGAATTAATTTCTGTTTTTAGATTCACAATCTAATGTTTTGGTTAAACTATGCTTACAGTAGGGGGTACCAAGAATAATTTTGGGGCTGATAGTTAGTAGTAATAGGGGGAGAATATGTATGGTTATGAGAGTATTTTCTCGTGTATAGGATGGAGTAATATTGCTAATATGTTGAGTGTGTTTACCTCGTTGGGTTGTGATTAGTATATATAGAGAATATAGGGCTGTAAGAATGATGTTTAAGCCTAGGAGGATAATAGATAGGTTGGATCATGAGAATATTGCTATAATAATAAATAATTCTCCGATTAGATTAATTGTTGGTGGGAGGGCTAGATTAGTTAGGCCTGCTAGTAACCATCAAGCAGCCATAAGGGGGAGTAATATTTGTAATCCTCGAGCTAGAACTATTGTTCGACTATGTACTCGTTCGTAGTTTGAATTGGCCAAGCAGAATAATATTGACGAGGTTAGGCCATGTGCGATTATTAGTGCTGTTGCTCCTATAAAGCTTCAGGGAGTTTGGATTAGGACTGCAGCGATAACTAGGGCTATGTGGCTTACTGAGGAGTAGGCGATGAGAGATTTGAGGTCTGTTTGGCGTAAGCAGATTGAGCTAGTTATAATTATACCTCATAGAGAGAGTACTATAAATGGATATGCTATGAAGTTGGTAGTGGGGTCTAGTAAAATTGTAATGCGTAATATGCCATAGCCTCCTAGTTTTAGTAGTACAGCTGCAAGTACTATTGATCCTGCGATGGGGGCTTCTACATGGGCTTTTGGTAATCATAGGTGAAGTCCATATAGGGGTATTTTTACTATAAAGGCTATTATGCATGCTAATCATAGGAAAGTTGAATTTCAGGAGGTAGGAAAAGGTGTAGTTCAGTATTGGGTTAATAAAAAATTTAGTGTTCCGGTTAGGTTTTGAAGATGAGTGAGTGCAATGAGTAGTGGAAGGGAGCCCACTAGGGTATAGAATAGGAAATATAACCCTGCGTTTAGACGTTCTGCTTGATTACCTCATCGTGTAATAATAATTAGTGTTGGGAGAAGGGTAGCTTCGAATAGAATATAGAATATAATTAATTCTGTGGCCGTAAATGTTATGATTAGGAATACTTGGAGTAGGATTAGTATAGTAATATAGGATTTTTTTCGGATGGGGTGTTCATTAGCTAAGTGGGATTGGCTAGCGATAATTATTAGAGGCAGGAGTCATAGTGTTAGTATAAGTAGTGGGGTGGATAGGGCGTCTGAGAAAAATATAACTGATATGTTTAAGCTATTGTCAGTAAATTGATTAACGAGGGGAATTCATAGAAGACTAATAATTAAACTGTGGACTGTGGAGTTGATTCAGATTATTTTAGGGTTGGATAGTCATGTAAGGGGTACAAGTATAATGGTGGGGATAATGATTTTTAGCATTGAAGTAGATTAAGGTTTTGTACGTAGTCTATTCCGTAGGTAGTTGATACTATTACTAGGAGAGATAATCCCAGGGCGGCTTCACATGCCGCGAATACTAGGAGGATGATGGGTATTATGCTCGCCAAGGTTAAATGTGTATTTAAGATGGTAATTGTTATTATTACAAATAGAGATAGTATTATTCCTTCTAAGCATAGGAGAGATGACATTATATGGGATCGGTATATTAGTAGGCCTAGTAGTGAGATTGCAAATGCTATAAATATATTTATATAGGTAAGGGACATAAGATAATTATGATTTTTATCATAATCTAGTGAGTCGAAATCACTTGTTTTATTTAAACTAATTATCAGTTATTCAGACCACTCTAGGCCTTCTTGTAACCATTCGTAGGCTAGGCTAAGGGCTAGAAGGGAGATTAATAGTAAAGATATTGGAAGCATGGCTTGTAGGTTGTGAGTTTGGGATGCTCAGGGAAGTGGGAGAAGGAGTGCAATTTCTAGGTCGAATAGAAGGAAAGTAATAGCTACTAGGAAAAATTTTATTGAGAATGGAAGGCGAGCAGACCCTAGAGGGTCGAAGCCGCACTCATAAGGGCTTACTTTCTCTGTGTATGAGTCTGTTTGGGGTAGTCAGAATGCAATAGTTACAAGTAAAGTTGCTAGGAATGTGTTTGTTAATAGTGTAATGGCTATGTTAATTATTCTTTTCCGAGTCTTGTCGGAACTAACTGATTGGAAGTCAGTTGTACTTATTAATACTAAAAGAATAGGATCCTCATCAATAGATAGAAACGTATAGGAAGAGTCATACTACATCTACAAAATGTCAATATCAAGCGGCAGCTTCAAACCCGAAGTGATGGCTGGATGTAAAATGGAATTTTAATTGTCGGAGAAGGCATACAATTAGAAAAGTTGAGCCGATGATGACGTGTAAGCCGTGGAAGCCAGTGGCTATGAAGAATGTAGAGCCGTATACTCCGTCAGAGATTGTGAAAGAGGTCTCATAATATTCTGATGCTTGTAGGATTGTAAAATACAGTCCTAGACAGATTGTGATGAGTAGAGATTGAAGTATGTGTTTGCGATTTCCTTCTATAAGGCTATGGTGGGCTCAGGTAATAGAAACTCCTGAGGCTAGTAGGACAGATGTATTAAGAAGGGGAACATCTAAGGGATTTAGAGGAGTAATGCCCGCTGGGGGTCAATATCCTCCTAATTCAGGAGTTGGGGCTAAACTTGAATGGTAAAAGGCTCAGAAAAATCCGGAGAAGAAGAATACTTCTGAGATAATAAATAGGATTATACCGTAGCGGAGGCCTTTTTGGACCACTGGGGTATGGTGACCTTGGAAGGTACCTTCTCGGACGATGTCGCGTCATCATTGATATATGGTTAAGGTGTTAGCTAGTAGGCCTAGGGTTAGTAGAGTTACAGTGTTATAGTGAAATCATATTACTAATCCTGAGGTTAGTAACAGAGCAGAGAGAGCCCCTGTAAGTGGTCAAGGACTTGGATTAACTATATGGTATGCGTGTGTTTGGTGGGTCATTAGGCATTATCATGTAGATATAGACTTACTAGTAGAGTAAAGACATAAGCTTGGATTAGAGCTACAGCAAATTCTAGAATGGTTAATAATACTAGGATTACAAATGTGATGAGAGCAGTAGCCGTACTAATACTTATAAGAGCCAGGGTAGCACCTCCAATTAGGTGAATGAGTAGGTGGCCAGCAGTAATGTTGGCGGTAAGTCGTACGGCTAGTGCTATGGGTTGAATAAATAGACTAATAGTTTCGATAATGATTAGTATTGGAATTAAAGGCAGGGGAGTCCCTTGTGGGAGAAAATGTGCTAGGGAAGCTTTAGTTTTGTATCGAAATCCTAGGATTACAGTTCCAGCTCATAGGGGGATTGCTATGCCTAAATTTATTGATAGTTGAGTTGTAGGAGTAAAGGAGTGTGGTAGAAGACCTAGTAGATTTGTGGAGCCAATAAATAAAATTAGAGATATTAATATTAGGGCTCATGTTTGACCTTTGCGATTGTGGATAGAGAGTATTTGTTTTGAGGTTAAATATACTAATCACTGTTGAATTGCTACAAGTCGGTTATTAATTAGTCGGCCAGTTGATGGGAATATGATTGTAGGGAATATAATAATTAAGATAACAATAGGAAGACCTATTATCGTAGGGGTAATGAAAGAGGCGAATAAATTTTCGTTCATTTTGTTTCTCAAGGGATTAAGGATTTGGTTGTTTTAGTTGTTTTTGGTTCTGGGTTAGAATAGTAATAGTAGGTAGAGATTTTTAGTTGTATAATGATAAATAGGGTCAGAATTGTGGAAAAAATAGTAATGAATCATGTTGATGTGTCTAACTGAGGCATGTCATTAAGGAGAAATTTATGTTCTCAATCTCTAACTTAAAAGGTTAGCGCTGTTTAGCTTCTTAATGGTTGTCTTATAGCATAGATGTTGATCATTTTTCGAAATATTTTAGAGAAACTAGTTCTAGGACGATAGGTATAAAGCTATGGTTTGAGCCACAGATTTCGGAGCATTGCCCATAATATAGGCCAGGGCGAGTTGATAGTAAAGTTGTTTGGTTAAGTCGACCTGGGATCGCATCTGTTTTTAGGCCTAGGGATGGGACAGCTCATGAGTGAAGTACATCTTCAGAAGAGATAAGTATGCGAATGGTTGTTTCTATAGGAAGTACTACTCGATTATCTACTTCAAGTAGACGAAGGTCTCCTGCTTTTAAGTCTGATGTAGGAATTATATAGGAGTCAAAGCATAGATCTGCATAATCAGTATACTCATAGCTTCAGTATCATTGGTGACCCATAGTTTTAACTGTTATCAAAGGATTATTAATTTCGTCCATTATATATAGAATACGTAAAGATGGAAGAGCAATTGTAATTAAAATAATAGCTGGAAGAATAGTTCAGATAGTTTCTACTTCTTGAGCATCTATTGTACTTGTATGAGTTAGATGAGTTGTTAGTATAGAGGAGATAATATATAGTACTAGAGAACTGATTATGAATACAATTATGAGGGTATGATCGTGAAAGTGTAGTAATTCTTCTATGATTGGTGAAGTTGCATCTTGAAGTCCTAGTTGAAATGGGTATGCCATAGAGATATATGGGGGTTTCACCCATAATTTGACCTTGACGAGGTCATGTAAGTTTTACTAATATCTCTTTATAGAGAAAGACATAATGGTTATGGTGTTGGCTTGAAACCAATTTTAGGGGGTTCGATTCCTTCCTTTCTTATTTTGGATTAACGTATGTTGGTTCTTCAAATGTATGGTATGGAGGTGGACATCCGTGTAGTCATTCAAGGTTAGTTGTAGTTAGTTCTGCTACTGATACTTCTCGTTTGGCTGCGAAAGCTTCTCAGACTATGAAAACTATTAATATTACTGCTGTGAGTGAGATGAAAGAGCCTATAGAAGAGACTGTATTTCAAGTTGTGTAGGCATCTGGGTAGTCGGAATAACGTCGTGGTATTCCGGAAAGTCCTAGAAAATGTTGAGGAAAGAAGGTTATATTGACGCCTACGAATATAACTAGAAAGTGAATTTTTGCTCAGGTTGAATTTAGAGTGTAGCCTGTGAATAAAGGGAATCAGTGAACGAATCCTCCTATAATAGCAAAGACGGCCCCCATAGATAAAACATAATGGAAGTGAGCTACTACATAGTAGGTATCATGAAGAATAATATCTAATGATGAATTAGCTAGGACAATGCCAGTTAATCCTCCTACTGTAAATAAGAAAATGAACCCGAGAGCTCAGAGTATAGCTGGTGATCATTTAATGTTTCCTCCATGCAGGGTAGCTAATCAGCTAAAGACTTTGACCCCAGTTGGAATAGCAATAATTATAGTGGCGGATGTAAAGTATGCTCGTGTGTCAACGTCCATACCTACTGTAAATATATGGTGAGCTCATACAATAAAGCCTAGGAATCCGATAGATATTATAGCTCATACTATGCCTATATATCCAAAAGGTTCTTTTTTGCCTGAATAGTATGTTACTACATGAGAGATAATGCCAAAGCCGGGTAAGATTAGGATATATACTTCGGGGTGACCAAAAAATCAGAATAAGTGTTGGTACAGAATAGGATCTCCTCCTCCGGCAGGATCGAAGAATGTAGTATTAAGATTTCGATCTGTTAATAGTATTGTAATGCCTGCTGCTAATACAGGAAGTGATAGAAGTAATAGGACAGCGGTGATTAGGACGGATCAAACGAATAAGGGTGTTTGGTATTGAGAAAGGGCTGGGGGTTTTATATTAATAATTGTAGTAATGAAATTGATAGCCCCGAGAATTGATGATACCCCTGCTAGGTGAAGGGAAAAGATAGCCAAGTCAACAGAAGCCCCGGCATGTGCAAGGTTTCCTGCTAATGGAGGATACACAGTTCAACCAGTGCCCACACCAGCTTCGACTGTAGAAGAGGCGAGTAAGAGTAGAAAGGAAGGAGGGAGAAGTCAGAAGCTTATGTTATTTATTCGAGGGAATGCTATATCGGGTGCACCAATCATTAGAGGTACTAGTCAGTTACCGAATCCTCCGATTATAATGGGCATTACTATGAAGAAGATTATTACAAAGGCATGGGCTGTTACTACTACATTGTAGATTTGGTCGTCACCTAGTAAGGCTCCAGGCTGGCCAAGTTCAGCACGGATAAGCAGACTTAGAGCAGTACCTACTATTCCTGCTCAGGCACCGAATAGTAAGTATAGTGTTCCGATGTCTTTATGGTTTGTTGAGAAAAGTCAACGGGAGATGAACATAGGTAATATGGCCGAGTAGGCATTAGACTGTAAATCTAAAGACAGAGGTTGAGTCCTCTTATTACCAGGCCTCGTAGTGTATAACATATTGAATTGCAAATTCAAAGAAGCAGCTTCAATCCTGCCGGGGCTTCTCCCGCCTTTTTTTTCTTCGCGGCGGGAGAAGTAGATTGAAGCCAGTTGTTTAGGGTGTTTAGCTGTTAACTAAAGTTTCATGGGTTTGAAGCCCATCAATCTAGTAAGGGCTTAGCTTAATAAAAGTAGTTGATTTGCATTCAGCAGATGTAGGATAGAGTCTTGCAGCCTTTAGTTGTCAGAAGCTAAATATTTGCTATTTACTTAGAGCTTTGAAGGCTCTTGGTCTATATTAACCTAAGCTTCTAGTACAGGATTGTTAGGATAGGGGTTAGTGGAAGGATTATTGTTGATATTACAATTAGGGGTGGTAGGAATATTGTTTGATTTATGTTGTGTAGATATCATTTTATTTTGGTGCTGTTTGTTGTTGGAAATATTGTGAGGGATGTTGAGTATATTAGGCGTATGTAGAAGTATAGGTTGAGTAGGGCTGTAATAGCTATAAAAGTGGGAAGAATAATATTGTTATTTTTTGTGAGTTCTTGGATGATTATTCATTTTGGTATGAAGCCTGTTAGGGGTGGAAGTCCTCCTAGTGACAGTAAGACTGTTAGGATAATGATAGTAATTAGGGGTGTTTTATTTCAGGTATGTGCTAGGGAAAGGGTTGTAGTTGTTGAAGTGTTGATAAGAAGGATAAATATAGTGAGGGTTATTATAATATAGATTGTGAGGTTAAGGAGGGTTATAGTTGGATTATAAATTAGAATTGAGGCTATTCATCCTATGTGGGCGATGGATGAATAGGCTATAATTTTGCGTAGCTGAGTTTGGTTAAGTCCTCCTCATCCTCCGATTAATACGGAGAGAATGGATAGGGTTAGGAGTAGATCTGAGTTGATGTTTGGAGAGATTATGAATAGAATGGATAATGGGGCTAGTTTTTGTCAGGTTAATAGAATTAAACCTGATGATAGAGGAATGCCTTGTGTGACTTCTGGAACTCAGAAATGAAATGGGGAGAGTCCTAATTTTATTGCTATAGCTAGTGTTAGGATTGTTGATGCTGTGGAGTTTATTATGTTTGTGATGGTTCATTGGCCTGAGTATAGTAAGTTGATAATAACTGCTAGTATTAGTAGTATGGATGCAGTTGCTTGGGTAAGAAAATATTTGGTTGCTGCTTCTGTTGAGCGGGGGTGATGGGTTTTTATTAATATTGGGATGACAGCTAATATATTTATTTCAAATCCAATTCATACTATTAGTCAGTGAGAACTTGTTATTACAATAATAGTACCTAGAATGACGGTTGAGATGATTATTAGGAAAATAATTGGGTTAATTAGTACGGGAAGGATATAAACCAACATTTTCGGGGTATGGGCCCGATAGCTTATTTAGCTGACCTTACTAGGATTTGGTGTAATATGGTAGCACGAAGATTTTTGAATTCTTAGGTCTAGGTTCAATTCCTGGAGTTCTAGAAATAAGGGGATTTTAGCCCCTATGATTTACTCTATCAAAGTAACTCTTTTGTCAGACATATTTCTTATGTTTGAGGTGGGATCCCAGCTATTATAATAGGTATAGTCACATGTCATATACATAGGGCTAGTGTCAGAGGTAAGAAGTTTTTTCATAAAAGATGTATTAGTTGATCGTATCGGAAACGTGGATAGGATGCGCGGATTCATAGGAATGACACTGTGAGCAGGAGAGTTTTTATTGCAAAGCTAGTAGCATATAGTTCTGGGAAGATTGGATTGTGGTAGGCTCCTAGGAATAGTGTTGTTGTTAGGGCATTTATTATAATAATGTTGGCGTATTCTGCTAGGAAGAAAAGAGCAAAGGGTCCTCCTGCATATTCTACATTAAAGCCGGATACTAATTCTGATTCACCTTCTGTAAGGTCAAATGGAGCTCGATTGGTTTCTGCTAGGGTTGAGATAAATCATATTATTGCTAGGGGTCAAGATGGGTAAATTAGTCATAGATATTCTTGGGTTGTAATTAAAGTAGATAAGGAGTATGAGCCATTTATTAATAAGACGGATAAGAGAATGATTGCTAGGGTTACTTCGTAGGAAATTGTTTGGGCAACGGCCCGTAGGGCTCCGATTAGGGCGTATTTAGAGTTGGAGGCTCAGCCAGATCATAGGATAGCATAAACTGCTAAACTTGATATAGCTAATATGAATAGAATGCTAAGATTTATATTAATTAGAGGATATGGTATCGGTAGGGGTACTCATATTGTTAGGGCTAGGGTTAGGGCTAGGATAGGGGCAATAATGAATATGGTAACTGATGATGTTAGAGGTCGTAATGGTTCTTTAGTAAATAGTTTTACAGCGTCTGCAAATGGTTGGAGGAGACCATGGGGGCCTACAACATTTGGTCCTTTGCGTAGTTGTATGTAGCCTAAGACTTTTCGTTCTACTAAGGTTAGGAAGGCTACGGCTAGTAATACTGGAACAATTGTAGTGAGAAGATTTACTAAATACATTGTGTTAAAGAGAGGATTTGAACCTCTGATAATAAAGGTTTAAGTTTTATGCAATTACCGGTCTCTGCCACTTTAACTAGGCCCTGGTCTTGGGCTATATGTTTTATTACATAACAGATTGAGACTAGGTCATCTGGTTTGTTGGAAGGCGCTTATTTTAAGGAGGCCTTGTTTCTCTTATCCTTTCGTACTGGGAGAAACGTAAAATAGATAGAAACCGACCTGGATTACTCCGGTCTGAACTCAGATCACGTAGGACTTTAATCGTTGAACAAACGAACCGTTGATAGCTGCTGCACCATCGGGGTGTCCTGATCCAACATCGAGGTCGTAAACCCTATTGTCGATATGAACTCTTGAATAGGATTGCGCTGTTATCCCTAGGGTAACTTGTTCCGTTGATCATTGATGTATGGATCAATTAGGAAGTTAGACTTTGACTGGTAGGTCTAAGTTTAAAATGCTCGGAGGATTTTTTGTACTCCGAGGTCACCCCAACCTAAATTGTTAGCCTAGTAGTGTATTGTTTTGTTCCTGTTGGTGTTTTATGTTTTACATTTTAGGCTAATTAATTAAAGCTCCATAGGGTCTTCTCGTCTTATTATTGTATTCCCGCCTCTTCACGGGAAGGTCAATTTCACTGATTGGGAGAAAGAGACAGTAAAATCCTCGTGTGGCCATTCATACAAGTCCTTAGTTAGAGAACAAGTGATTATGCTACCTTTGCACGGTCAGGATACCGCGGCCGTTGAACGTATGTCACTGGGCAGGCAATGCCTCTAATACTGAAAATGCTAGAGGTGATGTTTTTGGTAAACAGGCGGGATTTGTGTTTGCCGAGTTCCTTTTACTCCTTTTAATCTTTCCCTTAAGCATTCCTGTGTTGGATTAACGTAGGTGAGTAAAGGGCTTGTTAGTTGGTTTACTTTATGTTCGTTAACTATCAGCGATTATTCGTTCTGATATAAACTTATGCTGGGAGAATTAAATTCTTGTTACTCATATTAACAGTAGTTCTTCTATATGGTTATAGAGTGGTCCAATTTTAAGATTAGGAGTTTGTACTGATTGTGGAGATTAAGGTAATTAAATTGTTGAGCTTGAACGCTTTCTTTATTGGTGGCTGCTTTTAGGCCCACTATGGTGTGTTTATATACTTACTCTCTAATTAAGGTTTTAACCTATGTCTGAAGGGCTGTCCCCCTTAAGACTATATTTTAAGTCTACAATAGAATTAATGTTTTTATAGGTAGACTTAAGTTTGAACTAAGATTCTTTATTGGACAACCAGCTATCACCAGGCTCGGTAGGCTTTTCACCTCTATTTATAAGTCTTCTCACTATTTTGCCACATAGATGAGTTTGCTCTGTAAAGCTGCTTATAAATAGCTCGTCTGGTTTCGGGGGTGTTAACTTAAGTTCTCTTTGCTAAGGTGTGTCTAGTTAAATCATTATGCAAAAGGTACAAGGGGTAATCTTTGCTGTTTTTTGCTTTGGTTGGCTCTTTCATTGTTCCCTTACGGTACTCTTTCTATAGCGCCTATAAGAATTTCTATCGCCTATACTATTATTTATTGTAAATGTTTTGATTTAAGTATGGTTTATAGTTGTATGTTGTTTGTTTTGGGCTAAATACAGCTCAAAGCAGTCATGTCAATATGATATCTTCTAGGTGTAAGCTAGATGCTTTGGGATTAAGCTATGCTTTGAGTTATCCAAGCGCACTTTCCAGTACGCTTACCTTGTTACGACTTATCTCCTCTAGTAGTTATGGTGGGTGATAATATGATTGAATAATACCTTATATATTTGAGGAGGGTGACGGGCGGTGTGTGCGTGCTTCATGGCCTTATTCAACTAAGCACTCTATTCTTAGTTTACTGCTAAATCCACCTTTAATCTCTAATTTCATAGAGATTTTCGTGTAAGAGAGTGGTATCCTGGTTAGTAGGAAATGTAGCCCATTTCTTTCCAACCCATAGGCTACACCTTGACCTAACGTTTTTGCGTGTTGTGATTGGGCTTACTATTGTTCTTTTTTAAGGTTTGCTGAAGATGGCGGTATATAGGCTGAGTTGGCAAGGGTTGGTGAGGTTTATCGGGGTTTATCGATTATAGAACAGGCTCCTCTAGAGGGATATGAAGCACCGCCAAGTCCCTTGAGTTTTAAGCTTTGGCTAGTAGTACTCTGGCGAAGAGTCTTGTTAGAAGGACTCTTTAGGTTTATGGCTAAGCATAGTGGGGTATCTAATCCCAGTTTGGATCTTAGCTGTCGTGTATTCAGGTTTTTTAAAGTTACTTTCGTGCTAGGGCTTACAGTAGCTGTGGCTTTTTACAGCATAGCTAAAGTTTGACTTTATGAGGGTATTTCCTTAAACACGTTTTACGCCGTAGGTCTATTGACTAGGGTTAATCGTATGACCGCGGTGGCTGGCACGAAATTTACCAACCCTTAATAAGCATAACTTAGTCAAACTTTCGTTTATTGCTTAATTTTTATCACTGCTGTTTCCCGTGGGGGTGTGGTTGAGCAAGGCGTTATGAGCTACTTATATAGTGTGCTTGATACCTGCTCCTTTTTATCACATAAGGTGATTTATAGGGCATTCTCACTGGAGAGCGGATACTTGCATGTGTAGTTTTGCTAGCAGCCAATAGAAAGGCTGGGACCAAACCTATATGTTTATGGAGTAATAATATACTCATCTAGGCATTTTCAGTGCCTTGCTTTATTAATTAAGCTACATTAAC